TATTTATTTCATAAGGGCTTATTTGATCCAATCGTACCACGTAATCCATTAAAAGGAGTTTTGAGTGAATTATTTGAGATACATGCTTTCTTTCCTTTGAATGAAAATTCAATTCAAGTAGAAACGTATAAGCCTTAATTTCTCAATTTAAAAATAAATTAAATGATTCCATATTATTCTACATTTTATTATTTGTTTGGGGGCAACCACGTAGTTATTTAGTCTAATTTAGTTTCTAGAAATAAAAGTCAAAGTCTGAAGAGTTTTTTTTCTTCGGTAACATAAGATTGAATTGTAGAAAGAATTAAGGGGATATTCAATTTTATCGATATTCAATTAATATTCTAATAGACTAGAAAAAATTTAAAATAAATAGACTCAAAATTAGGAATAATAAAAATAAAATAAGTGGATTATCATACATCTATTTCATATAGAAATATGTATAAGCCCGTTTATTGACACTTTTTATTTCCATTCCATTTATTATATACTTACTAGAATAGATTAGATATTAGTATCTGTTTATATATTAGTATTTCTGCTCCCTATTCTATTTCTTCCTTATTATATCTTAATATATATACATACTAGACTCTTAGATTTTATATCTCTTTTTGTATCTATTTAATACTCACTTAAGTATAATTATATATAATTATATATGAAGTATAAGATATCTTTATAACAATAACAGGTTATAAATGGTAATATAACAATAAATAAGAGTTATAAATATTAAATCGAGGTGCCTATTCTATGACAACTATCAGCAACTTACCCGCTATTTTTGTGCCTTTAGTGGGCTTAGTATTTCCGGCAATTGCTATGGTTTCTTTATCTTTTCATGTTCAAAAAAACAAGATTTTTTAGGTATTATGGGAGTTAATCTTATCTACTTTTTTTTAAAGACTTAGGTTTACTTGGATCATAAGATAAATATCTATTTAGTAGAATTCTAGTATTAATAGTATTTTTAAAGGGTAGTTTCCTCCGAGCAGAAGTTGGTATGCATAAACATCATATATAAGTAAACGACTCATAACTTTTTGAAAATAGATTTGAAAAAAAAAAATGTATATAGGGAAAATTTATGAAGCGGAAAGTAAATCTATTTACATGTCTGTGGATATCTCTAAGAAATCATATATAGAAAAAAGGATGTTATTTTTTTGTTTAACTGTAAACAATTGATCAATTACTACTACAGCTTCACATTATATTAGTGCTAGTTGATGAGGGTTACTTCGGAAACAAACAAATTCAAGTCAAATTTATTGGGGTTATGTTACCTCCCAATTACAATACAATGGAACTAGATCTACTATAAGTATGAGTTGGCGATCAGACCGCATATGGATAGAACTTATAGCGGGATCTCGAAAACCGAGTAATTTCTGCTGGGCCCTTATCCTTTTTTTAGGTGCATTAGGGTTTTTATTGGTTGGAACTTCTAGTTATCTTGGTATGAAGTTTATACCGTTATTTCCCTCTCAGGAAATCCTTTTTTTTCCACAAGGAATCGTGATGTCTTTCTATGGAATTGCGGGTCTTTTTATTAGTTCATATTTGTGGTGCACAATTGTGTGGAATGTGGGTAGCGGTTATGATCGATTCGATATAAAAGAAGGACTAGTGTGTATTTTTCGTTGGGGATTTCCTGGAAAGAATCGTCGGATCTTCCTGCGATTACTTGTGAAAGACATTCAATCCATCAGAATAGAAGTTAAAGAGGGTATTTTTTCTCGGCCCACACTTTATATCGAAATCAGAGGCCAGGGGTCCATTCCCTTGACTCGTATCGATAAGAATTGGACTCTACGAGAAATTGAACAGAAAGCCGCAGAATTGGCTTATTTCTTGTGTGTACCAATTGAAGTTTTTTGAAAAAAAAAAGTAAAAGCTTTCTTAAAAGAAAAAACTATAACTCAAGAATTATCTTTTTCTTTTTTATATAGCAGAACTTAAATGAATTTTCTGCCGAATTCTGATTAGAATAAAAGTACGTGGAACAACCATAAAACGAAATAGTTTTTTTTGTTCATAAATTACTTTTTTTTATGCGTATTTAAATTCACTGAAATCTATTCAGTAACCAAAAAAGTAAGAAATTGAAATCCTAGATTCATCTCATATACATATAGCAAAATATTTCGGAATAAATAATTTCTATTAATTATTCCTGTACTGTGGGTCATCGGCGAGTTTTTTTTTGAAATGTTTTGATGTCTTGATAAAAGGGGTTCTTGCGTCTCGAAATTCGAATAATATTCATTAATTTGAACTGGCTCTTTCGTGCATTCATCCAAAGCAGACGATTGCTTCGAATTTGAGCAATGGATATATATTGAAAAAATATTATATATAATATTCGAATTTTTTTATTAATTTACGTATTCTTTATTAGTCTGTTTTTGTATTTCTATATTTATGTTGGAATGGAATAGAACTGATACTTGATCGAAATATTAGTATCCTATAGAGTCGACGAATGATACGAGTTCATTTCAAACTCCACAAATGGCAAAAAAGAAAGCTTTTATTTCCCTTCTCTATCTTGCATCGCTAGTATTTTTGCCTTGGTGGATCTCTCTCTCATTTCCATTTAACAAAAGTCTGAAATCTTGGGTTAATAATTGGTGGAATACTAGGCCCTCCGAAATTTTTTTGAACGATATTGAAGAAAAGGGGATTCTAAAAAAATTTATCGAATTAGAGGAACTATCCCTCTTCGATGAAATGCTAAAGGAATACCCGGAAGGGAGTTTGCAAAAGCTTCATGCCGTAGTTTACAAAGAAACTATCCAATTGATTAAGATGCACAATGAGAGTTATATATATATGATTTTACATTTCTCAAGAAATATAATTTCTTTCCTTATTCTAAGTCTTTATTCTATTCTAGGTAATGAAGAACTTCTTTTTCTTAACTCTTGGCTTCAAGAATTTCTATATAATTTGAGTGACACTCTAAAAGCTTTTTCTATTCTTTTATTAACCGATTTATGCATAGGATTCCATTCGCCCCATGGTTGGGAACTAACGATTGGCTCTATCTACAAAGATTTTGGATTTGATTATTATGATCAAATAATATCCGGTCTTGTTTCGACTTTTCCAGTCATTTTAGATACAATTTTGAAATATTTGATTTTTCGTTATTTAAATCGCGTCTCTCCGTCACTTGTAGTGATTTATCATTCAATCAATGATTGAAAAATGATCGACCCAGTCAATTCCAATGTTTCTTACTTTGTACATCCGTATTGTACATTAAGTAAAAGAGTCAAAAACTTACTTATTCTTTCTAGCCACCTGAGGGATTCCTTGAATATTCCATCCAAATTTTTTCAGTAAATAGCAGAATCGTAGAAAAGGAACTGTACTGGTGACTTATCTAATTTTATTGTAGAAATTTTTGGGGATCAATGATTGGACCATGCAAACTAGAAATACGTTTTCTTGGATAAAGGAAGAGATTATTCGATTCATTTACGTATCGTTCATCATATATATAATAACTTGGACACCCATTTCAAAAGCGTATCCTATTTTTGCACAGCAGAGTTATGAAAATCCACGAGAATCGACCGGCCGTATTGTATGTGCCAATTGCCATTTAGCGAACAAACCCGTGGATATCGAGGTTCCACAAGCGGTACTACCTGATACTGTATTTGAAGCAGTTATTCGAATTCCTTATGATTTGCAACTGAAACAAGTTCTTGCTAATGGTAAAAAGGGAGCCTTGAATGTGGGGGCTATTCTTATTTTACCTGAGGATTTTGAATTAGCCCCCCCCGATCGTATTTCGCCCGAAATTAAAGAAAAGATGGGAAATCTGTCTTTTCAGAGTTATTGCCCTACTAAAAAAAACATTCTTGTGATAGGTCCTATTCCCGGTCAAAAATATAGTGAAATCACCTTTCCTATTCTTTCCCCAGACCCCGCTACTAAGAAAGACGTTCATTTCTTAAAATATCCCATATACGTAGGCGGAAACAGGGGAAGGGGTCAGATTTATCCCGACGGGAGCAAGAGTAACAATAATGTTTATAATGCTACATCGGCGGGTATAGTAAACAAAATCATACGAAAAGAAAAAGGGGGATACGAAATAACTATAGCGGATGCATCAGATGGACGTCAAGTAGTTGATATTATCCCTCCAGGGCCGGAACTTCTTGTTTCCGAGGGTGAATCCATCAAAATGGATCAACCATTAACGAGTAATCCAAATGTGGGGGGATTTGGTCAGGGGGATGCGGAAATAGTCCTTCAAGATCCATTCCGCGTACAAGGCCTTTTGCTATTCTTGGCATCCATTATTTTGGCACAAATATTTTTGGTTCTTAAAAAGAAACAGTTTGAGAAGGTTCAATTATCCGAAATGAATTTCTAGACCCGCATAGTTATCAATACCAAGTTATAAAACGAACCTCAGTTTTGCTGGAAATTGTGTTATGTAATTCTAATTCTGTATGATCAAAAAACTTATGAAAAGCCCTTAGCTTGTTTATATCGCTATTATATTTTGGGAATTACTTGTACCGCATTACTAGTCATAGTATTGGTTTTTAAATCAAACTAGAATCGATGTCACTATTGTCAGATTAAAATACCCTATATTGAATCAAATTAGATGAAAGTATAAAATGAATGAGAGGAACAAGGTATTCTAAGAGTTTTTATTTAGCTTCCGAGTCTTTGACACAAGACTAAGAATTTTCCACACCCCTTTGTTGTGTCAAAACAATAATGAGTCTTGACCCAGTTCGTCAAAGATTTCTATTTGTAGTTTCATTTTGTTCGAGGTTTATCATAAACCCTTTTTAGGTTTATTACATAAATTAAGTAGTAGTGGTGGACAAACAAAAAATATTATGATTATTAAGAGCTCAACGAGACCTATCCCTCTTTCTTTGTCTTCTTCAAGGGGGATTCCGTTGAGTTCTTAATAATCATATGAGGTCTACAATTCAGTTCATCTGATTGCTAGA